TGTGTTTTCAAATTGAAGAAAAATTTGTTTAATTTGATTCATTGGAACAAAAGAGACCTGGCCCAGCTAGGTACTGGCCAGGCCAAGCCGGGGAAATACCAGTTTTTTTTGGACAAAATCAAAAAGTACTTTTTGATTTCTTTTATTTATTAATTTTTTTATACAGATAAATTAAATAAAAGTATTTTTTGAAGCCCTATTTTGACTTTTATTTAACATAGTTATTGTCCTTTGTGAATTGGGGAAAGATGGCTGAGTGGACTAAAGCGTCGGATTGCTAATCCGTTGTACGAGTTTTTCGTACCGAGGGTTCGAATCCCTCTCTTTCCGTTTTCATTGATAAGTTTTTAGTTCCTTTTTTTAATATTTAAAAATGTGAAAGATCTAAAATCCTACTAAAGAACATTTTAAAATCGAGCAAGAAAAACAAACCTTATTTCTTTTTTATTATTCACGTCCAGGATTACGTCCCGGATCATTAGATAGGAATCCGAAGATGAATAAAGAGACAAAGAATATCACTACTGTGTAAACAAATAGTTTTAGAGTAAGCATTACATAATCTCCAAAAGTTTTTTTATTTTAGGAAAAAAAGAGAGTAGATTTTCCATGCGTATATTTGTATTTTAGACTGCGTACCTTATTATATTTTAGGTATACTTTATATATTTCTTTTTTTAAATTGCCACCAAATTAAGAAAAAAAACTAAAGTTTTTTTGAGGCTAGAAAAAGAAAAGAATTTTCAAAAAAAAAAAAGCATTATTTATATTTAATAAAAGGGGATTTTTAAATTACGAAAAATTTTCTTTTATACCCAAAATTAGACATTTTGGAAGAGGTCTTCACTGCAAAAAGCTCAGAATAATGAAGTCAAATGTGGTGTTCTGAACTTATTACAGCTATACAAAAATTTCGCTATTTGAATCGAGGGTTCATACTGTAAGATTTATATGATCTTATTGATTGTTATAATTTTTTTTACAATAAAACATGAATTTGTCTAGGGCGGTAGTAAATACTATTAAATGGTATTTAATTAATAATATCATCGAAAACTTACAGCAGCTTGCCAAACAAAAGCTAAGAGAAAAAAGAGAAGAGGTATTATTGGCATAACATCTACAACTGGATTTAAAAAAGCGTAGGCTTCGGGCAATTTGGCGGCGAAAAAACTACTTAAAAAAAGGGTAGAATTAAGACAGCTACAGAGGAAACTTAATATATTAAGCATAACAAACGTTTTGTTCTTGAGGGTAATTATATTTATTTTGATTGAGTTATTAATAAGTTGCATTATTTATAGAAGGTTAAAGAAAAAAAAATAAAGTAGATAGACAAAAAAACCTTCTTTGATTTGAACTTGCCCAATCAAAAATTCTTCAACTTTAACTTTGATTCTAAAATCAAAAGTGAATAGAATAAATCATACTTTCATATAATATCTTAATTGAATTAGATGTAATGATCAATAAATTCATTAGTTTAATTCTATATTTACACATAGAAAAATTATCTCAATAATCTAATTTTTTTATAGCTATTTAGACTCAAGTTGACGAACAACTAGTACTAATCTTAGTGTTTATTAGTGTCAAAAATAAATGGGGCGTGGCCAAGTGGTAAGGCAACGGGTTTTGGTCCCGGTATTCGGAGGTTCGAATCCTTCCGTCCCAGAGTGTTGTATCTGCTGTATACACACCGAAGATAGTTAAATATTAGTATAGGCTTACTATATATCATATCAAAAGAAATCAGAATAACGTTTACTTTTTTGACCGATCTTCTGTTTATTTAACAGTATAATATTGAAAAAATTATTATTCTTATTTTTTATCAGTCTTCTATGAATGATATCTTTTTTCACAAATTTAATTGAGTGCAAATAACCCGCAGATCAAATTTAATCCACTTGTTATACATTTTTGAAATTGATAATTTCATATGAGTTCTTAGTTTAGTATTCGAAGAAGGAAGTGTGAAATTGTTGAATTTATCTTATAACTTTCAAGTTATTTGAAGATGCAGATTCAAAAATGACTTCTTTAGAATGGTAGTATATTTAATTAAAAAATAGAAATATATAAATTATATTTATATTTTCTAAGATTTTCTTTAGTTTATTTTATATATATATATATATTTGTAGAAAAATTCATTTAAAACGATGTGGTAAAAAGTAACGTGCGACTTGAAGGACACGATCCGATGTCGAGTCTTACACCCACTATTTTTATATTATATAGATATAGCACCGAAAGTGCTTTTGGCTCGCCAGCATTTGTTCTACTAGAAATCTCATTTTGTTTTTTTTTGGAGGAGGTGATATAAACTCTATCGGACAAGATAGAGCTCGAATAGAACGTATTAATTTGTTTATCGGCGGCAAGTTAGTAAAATTAATAATTTGGGACTACTTTGTTAAGTATATTTTCAATATGGAAATCGAAAAGATCCAATTCAAGCAAGTCGTAAATTCAAATTTGTTGGAATTTGTAAAAACCTTTCAATCAAATCAAAAGTGTATTACACAGGAATCAACCATTAGTATGATTCGGTGATACAAGGAAATCACAAAAAAAGGTATGTTGCTGCCTTTATGATTGAAACAATAAAAAATTACCGAAGTAATGTCTAAACCCAATGAGTCAAGGCAAAGAAAGATAAAGGGTCTTAGAACAAGGAAAAGTCGTTTTCAATTGTCTCAACAACAAGAACTCGATTAAAATAAAGAAGGTGTGGCCGATTTTTATAGAGTTTTGTATAATCTTTTCTTTTCCATTTTTTCTCGAGTAGAGAGTTTTCAATTTATATCATATTATTTCTTATTGCTCCTAGATAATGTCATCTTTTATAACCAAAAAAGTCTATTGTCATGGCCATGGGCATTTTTCAGTGTAATTCTATGAACAAATAAGAAAAGTTAAGGCTTAATCTTTTCTTTTTTACTTAGATTGATATGAATTGAATAAAACTGGGTTTTTCTATTTGATTTGGTTAATTTATTTGTCCGTCTACACCCTTTTTTAATGTCTCTATATCACTTCTATATTTCTATATGTAGTGCCAACTTTCAACATTCCCATTTCTATTGACAACAATGTATCAAATAAATATAATCTGAGCGTGGATAAATTACTCTATTTATCTCCGCTCTTTGGTTTCTCTTTATTATGTTCAAAATTGATTATATATTTTTCTATTTTTGTTTTGCCTTTTTTAAATCTTTTGATTGAGCCGTACAATTTAATCTCTTTATTTATTGGGATTCCGATTGTATCTATACATGACATGCTAATTTTTTTAGTTCGGGTTGCTAACTCAACGGTAGAGTACTCGGCTTTTAAGTGCGGCTAGCATCTTTTACACGTTTGTATGAAGCAAGGGATTCGTCTATACCATCGGTAGAGTTTGTAAGACCACGACTGATCCTGAAAGGAATGACTGGAAAAAACAGCATGTCGTATCAATAAAGAATTCTAAGAATATTTCGTTCTTACTGTTATGGGGATAAGGCGAAACCTTGTTTAAATTATTTTAATTTTTGACTTGGACAAAAATTAATTTAACAAGCAAAGAAATTAAAACTAAATTGACAGTTAGGTCGAGGAAATAAATGGATAGATCCTAACTATAGGTTCCAATTATAGGAAAAGAAAAAGTAACGAGCTCCTGTTCTTAATTTTTGAATGATTACCCGATCTAATTAGACGTTAAAACTATATTAGTGCTTGACGCGGGAAAGGCTTTTTCCATGAGCGTATTATCGATTTGTTTTGAATCCTAACTATTAGCTATCTCCATTATGTAGTAGAAATAAATGTGTATGAAGAAGGCAGTATATTGATAAAGAAATCTTTTTTTAATCAAAAGAGCGATTGGATTGAAAAAATAAAGGATTTCTAACCATCTTGTTATGCAAGAATGAACATAAACAACCTATTTGTCGAAAAAAGAGAGGATAGACAGTCCGTTTTTGAATCGTACCTTTTTCCGAGGTATCCTATTATTATTTTTAATATAATACCTTGTTTTGACTCTATCGTACTATGTATCATTTGATAACCTAATATATCCGATCCTATTTTTGGTTCAAATCAAATTTCAAATGGCGAAATATCAAGGATTTTTGGAGCTAGATAGATCTGGGAAATATCAACTCCTATACCCACTTATCTTTCGGGAGTATATGTATGCATTTGTTCGTGATCGTGGTTTAAATAGATTGAACTTGTTAAAAAATGTGGTTTATCACAATCAATATAGTTTACTGGTTGTAAAACGTTTAATTTTTCGAATGTATCAAACGAATCATTTGATTATTTCCCATAATGATTCTAACCAAAATCAAGTTTTTGGGTTCAATGAGAATTTGTATTCTCAAATGATATCAGAGGGGTTTGTTGGCATTGTGGAAATGCCATTTGCCCTACGATTAGCATCTTCTTCCTTACCGGGTCGAGAAGTTGTAAATTATAATAATTTACGATCCATTCATTCAATATTTCCTTTTTTAGAGGACAAATTTACACATTTAACTTATGTCTCAGATGTACTAATACCCTATCCGATTCATCTGGAAATCTTAGTTCAAACCCTTCGATGTTGGGTAAAAGATGCCTCTTCTTTGCATTTATTAGGACTTTTTCTTCACGAGTATTATAATTGTAATAGTTTTAGTATTCCAAAAAAATTTCAAAAAAAATATATTTCTATTTTTTCAAAGAGTAATCCAAGATTTTTCTTGTTCCTGTATAATTCTCATGTTTGTGAATACGAATCTGTCTTACTTTTTCTCTGCAATCAATCTTCTCATTTACGATTAACATCTTCTGGTGTCTTTTTTGAGCGAATATTTTTCTATGTAAAAATAAAGCATCCTATAGAAGAAGTGTTTGCTAATGATGGCCTATGGCTCCTTCAGGATCTTTTCATGCATTATGTTAGACATCAAGGAAAATCAAGTCTGGCTTCAACGGATACACCCCTTTTGATGAATAAA